TGATGGCGGTCGGGCAAGTATGCCCCCATCGTCTAGTGGTTCAGGACATCTCTCTTTCAAGGAGGCAGCGGGGATTCGACTTCCCCTGGGGGTAGGGTACTACGAAAGGAAGTTGATCATGGATTATCAATAAGCCTAGAATTGATTCTTCCTGGGTCGATGCCCGAGCGGTTAATGGGGACGGACTGTAAATTCGTTGGCAATATGTCTACGCTGGTTCAAATCCAGCTCGGCCCAAGAATTCGCTGATCCACCATGAAATGATATAGCCCATTTGTTCTTCATAAAAAATTACGGCTACGAAATGAAAGAATAGAAAAAAGTACAATTATATGATATATCCCTACCGCTTTATTTGCTCTGTTCTATTTATTTTATTTGTTCGCACAAATTCTTATTTTTTTTTGCTAAAAATCGAATTTGATTATAATAATATCAGGATCTCTAAGTATAAAGTGTAAGTAAAAGAAATCTTTTTTCATTTAAAGATTGATTATCACCCGATTTGGCAATAGTAAAAGGATTACTAGTAATCTGTGTCGCTCTCACTAAAGTGCCCATCCATGGAGATATCAATATATCAATCAAGCCTCTGGTACCCTTGCACCACGGTGATTCGAATCGAAAAAGAAATGGTTTAAATGCAATCATAAGAGTATGTATACTCTACACTTTATTTCCTGGGGATTGTAGTTCAATTGGTTAGAGCACCGCCCTGTCAAGGCGGAAGCTGCGGGTTCGAGCCCCGTCAGTCCCGGCGGAATCAAATCCAACAAAAAATACATTAATTCATCTCTCCATTTGGATGTGAAAAAGAAATAAAAAAAAAATAAAAGTAAGGGGGTTGGATCAGGAATCCAATTTTGGATTCGTTATGGATAAAAGATCTTCCTATGGTATACTATTCAATTCTCGACGATGAATTGATTTGATAGCTCAGATATTGTTATTCATGATATTGATACGATTCAATATCATCAAGGTGTAATTCATCCCATTGAATTTACAGGCGAAAGATTTATCATCTCTATGGGATTAAATCCCGAGTTATTGCCAAATAAAAAAAAACAATGAGATTATGGAAGTAAATATTCTCGCATTTATTGCTACTGCACTCTTCATTCTAGTTCCTACTGCTTTTTTACTTATAATATACGTAAAAACAGTCAGTCAAAGTGATTAATTTGAATCAAACTTGACTTCTTTTCTTAGTCAATGATTGAAGAAATAGAAGAAATCAAAAGGATTCTCATCTCGCGTCTTAAATGAAATGAACAGACTCGAATTAGCGGTATAGTATTCTATGAGATCCGATAGTATGGTAGAAAGATTCATATATTTCTTTCTACCATACTAGCTATTATATTATTCTTATTCTAATTTAATGGAATGTAAATTGTAATGTCACAAGTTGTACTGTATAAAAATAGAAATAATATAGGCTTAATATAGATTAATCTACAATAAGTATCTTTTTGATATATGTATTGATATATGTAATGTACATAGAATTACAATTCTATTTCTTTGCTTTATCTATTTTATTTGTCTTGATTCCAATCAATCTAAAACAATCGAAAGGCAATTCTTAATCGTACGCTTCGAATTCCTAGGTTTCGACTTATTGTCAATACGAATCCCTGTATCCATCGAAAGAATCAAATCCATGGTAGAAGGGGGGGTATTGCATATAGTATATTAATAAATGAAAATCGATTAATTTTCTTTTAGCATTCCGAAGAAGTAATTGATTGAGCAGTTAACAGATGATCCAAGAAGTTCTCTGTAAATTTCTTCGGATTTCGAAAAGGAATAATAAAACCCACCATTTTATTTAAACTAAACTCTTGAACCATGAAATGAGTCAATAAAGCCTAAGTATAGCATAAATAAGATTTCGAAAATAAAAAAACAAGTCGTAAAGTAAGTGCGCAATATGTGACTTGCCAAGGTAAGATCTTATTATGCGTAGTTTCTCCTTGGACAACCACTATGTATATGTTGTTTCCCATAGAAGGTACGTATCCACTTAATAGAATACCAGAACGTTTTTCTCTTAATAAAAAGGGAAAAAAAATCAAATAAAAACGAAAAAGGCTTTGCAAAACGATCTATAAAACAATTGATACAGTTTGATTCCTCGCCTCAATTAGTAGTACCTCTAGAGTCCACTTCTTCCCCATACTACGAGTGAAAGAGAAAATGTAAAGACTACCATTAAAGCAGCCCAAGCAAGACTTACTATATCCATGTAAATTATGTCCCCTATCTCTATGAAGGAATTATTCCATTATTGTTCACTAATAATAGTGGAATCACAGGCGTAGAGTCAAAAAGAAAAGGATTCTGACCCAACACCATTGATCAAAGGCTCTAATAAATCTGCTTATAAAAAATTCTTCCAATTCTTATAGGATATTCTTTTTTTTTTTCTAGTAGAATCGGAAAACGTTAAGCACAAGCAAAATACGCAGTGACTCATTTCGAAGTATCAGGGAAATCTTCCTAAGATGTAGGAATAATAAGACCTATTCTATCTTTTCTTGTCTTTATCCTTCGAAAAGGTATAAAAATATGAAAAATAGAATGTCAAGATAGATCGTTATCTATCACATACTTTTATTTCCCATTTGATCTAATTCTTACTGTCTAAGGATTATCTCTGTGAAACAATCGGAGGACCACCTATTCCATTCTTGAGTAGGGTTTATTGAATGAAAAGAAAGAATTTCTTTTTTCATTTCAATTTTAGAAAGCCAATTTTCCATCGAATTGTTATTGGATACCGAGTACTTAGAGACTCTCCTGAGTCTGTATAGAAAGCATCTTCAGCCCTTTCCACAACCACTAATTCGATTTCCGTGGGGCTATCCAATCGAATTCAGGACCCGGTAATTAAACACTACATTAGTAGTGGAAGGGAATCAATAAATCTTTATATGAGAGCCCTTCCACCACTAGAATCTGTCCTTGAATCCTAGAGGCAAGGATTTAGAGCACTTTAGCTTTCGAGAGTCAAACTTCCAGATGTTTAGAACCAAGCAAATCTCAAGAGTCCTTTTACTTTGTTTGCTTCTGCTGGGGAAAAATTCAGCGAGTTATATCAGCAAAACGAAATAAGAGATTTAGAGTTTTTTCTTGATTAGGCGACACCCGGATTTGAACTGGGGAAAAAGGATTTGCAGTCCCCCGCCTTACCGCTCGGCCATGCCGCCAAAATGTATGATACCCTACAAAATAGATGAAAAAAGTCTCCCTTTGTTTGCGTCGGGGGGGGGGATTCCTAAACTTCTTTTTTTATTGGACTTGCCTCTTGAATCCCGTTTTCTTAAATTTAACCCTTGCCCGAAAAGAAAAAAAGCCTTCGTTTTTTGGATTGGATCCATCCCTTCGGTTGTATGTATAGTATCTCAAAAACGAAATATTTCAAAATTTTCCCTCTCTTTTTTATATTGATATTGAAAAACCAAATGTGGTTTTTCATTCACAAAATCCAAAATTTAGGACAAATTGGAACCATTAACTATTAAATGTGACTGTAAATTCATGAACGATTCTTGGATTTGAATCCAAAATTGTCTTTTCTTATAATCCTAATGATATAAGAAAATCCAAATTGATACATAACTAATCAGTATTGATTCTTTTCCATAAAAAAAATCCTTCCTAATTTCCATTATAACAACAAATAGAATTATATGTAAACCCCAGAACATAAATTCCAAATATCTAATTGGATATCCTATCTATATATAATGCCTATAGAGAATTATCAGTAAATTGTAGTGCTTCAATTTTGCATTCAATAGATGGAATAGAAAATCGAAATTATAGCATAGCACGCGCTGTCCCGAATAGAACTTCAATAAAGGAGGAAACATAGATAGCTATAGCTATCTACACATGGTTAATAAATACAAACTTGATTACTATGTTACGCCCTTCGATCGTATTCTACTAAAAAAAGGTAAAAGTATCTCTAGAATACATGAAAAAGTTAAGTGCTAAAAAAATATCAACTCTATATTTATGTAATATCATAATAATGGTAGAAATGGAATCACTTTTTTGATATTCTATCCAAAACTCCATAAGTCTAAGTGGTATTTATTAATTCCTTTCGATTTTGTATCTGTTATAAATTCGAATTTGAATATAAAATTGTCTTTATTCCTCCGTTCATATGCATTTCATACATTCCATTTATGGGGTGGGTAAAATTTCATGTGATTCAGTAAACAAAATAGAAATTCCATCATTGCTAAATCAATCCATATGATTTGATGAAGAATGGTCAATAATGGAATTTTTTCGAGAAAAGGGAAATTCAAAATGCTCGGGGATGGAAATGAGGGAATGTCTACAATACCTGGTTTTAATCAGATACAATTTGAAGGATTTTGTAGATTCATTGATCAGGGCTTAACAGAAGAACTTTATAAGTTTCCAAAAATTGAAGATACAGATCAAGAAATTGAATTTCAATTATTTGTGGAAACATATCAATTGGTAGAACCTTTGATAAAAGAAAGAGATGCTGTATATGAATCACTCACATATTCTTCTGAATTATATGTATCCGCGGGATTAATTTGGAAAACCAGTAGGGATATGCAAGAACAAACTCTTTTTATTGGAAACATTCCTTTAATGAATTCCCTGGGAACTTCTATAGTAAATGGAATATACAGAATTGTGATCAATCAAATATTGCAAAGTCCCGGTATCTATTACCGGTCAGAATTGGACCATAACGGAATTTCGGTCTATACCGGGACCATAATATCAGATTGGGGAGGAAGATTAGAATTAGAGATTGATCGAAAAGCAAGGATATGGGCTCGGGTGAGTAGGAAACAGAAAATATCTATTCTAGTTCTATCATCAGCTATGGGTTCGAATCTAAGAGAAATTCTAGAGAATGTTTGCTATCCTGAGATTTTCTTGTCTTTCCTGAATGATAAAGAGAAAAAAAAAATTGGGTCAAAAGAAAATGCCAT